CAAAAAGATCCACGAAAAAAAAAAAATGATTTTTGTTTTTTAACAGTTTGGGGAATGGAAACTGACCTTCCTTTTGGTTCTCCCCGAAAACGACAGTCGTTTTTTAACCCCATTTTCAAAGAAATGAAAAAAAAAATTAGAAAATGGAAAAAAAAGTCTTTTTTTGGGATACGACTTTTTTCAAAAAAAAAACAAAATTTTTTAGTTGGATTTAAACAAATATCCGAATTAAATGAAACTAAAAAAGAAAAAGATAGGAGAATTCCTAATCAAATGATTTCTGAATCATCCCTTACCATTCCCATTCAATCTATGGATTTGAAAGATTTTTCATTTACCGAAACAAAAATGAAAGATCTGGCTGATAGAACAAACACAATCATGAATCGGATAAAAAAAATACAAAATCAAAAAGACAATAATAACGAGTTTATAACTAATGACAGAAATAGTAATTGTAATAAAACAAATTCTCTCAATAAATTATTATTATCAATAAGAAAAAGTTTGGTATCAATAAGAAAAAGTTTGAAGAAATTAAAAAAAAGAAATGTACGATTACGATTAATACGAAAATCCTATTTGAGAATCAATTTTATTATTCAAAAGATATACATAAAAGTATTTTTATGTATCATTCATAAGAATAGTCCGAGAATCACTACACAACTTTTTGAATTATCAAAAAACGAATTTGATAAATTTATTTCCAATAATGAAATAAATAAAGAAAAAATGAATAAAACAAGTGCTATTCACATTATTTGGACTCTCAAAAAATGGTTTTTTGATATTACTAAAAAGAATTCAAAAAATTTGAGCAACTTAGCCTACTTTTCACAAGCGTATGTATTTTACCAAATATCTAAAACTCAAATTTATAGAGATCTTCTTCAATATAAGGAAACATCTCTTTTTCTTAAGAAAGAAATAAAGGATTATTTCGAAACAGAAGGAATACTTCATTTGGAATTAGGGCATAAAAATCTTTTTAATTACACAATTGTTGAATGGAAAAACTCTTTAAGTAAGTATTATCAATATGAATTATCACGGATTCAATGGTATCGATTAGTACCACATAAATGGCGAAACAGAGTGAATCAAAGATCTATTATGACTGAAAATAAAGATTTTAAAAAAAGTCATTCAGATGAAAAAGACCAATTAATTTTTTGTAAAAAATTAATTAATTTTGAATCGAATTCCTTCTCCAATGAAAAATATACTATTAATTTTCAAAAATATTATAAATATGCACTTTTCTCATATCAATCCATTAATTATGACGATAGAAAGGATTCATATATTTCTGTATCACCGTTATGGATAAATAATTCGCAAGAAAGTTGTTATAATTCCAATATATACAACATAAAGAAAAGTGCCTTAGTTGATATGTCAGAGCGTATTATCCCTATATATAATTATATATATAATTATTTCAGACAGAACAAAAATATGACTCTAGATAAATTTCCAGATAAAAAATATTTTGATTGGAAAATTATCTATTTGTGCTTTAGAAAGAAAGGGGATATTCATTCCTGGATCGCTATCGATACCAATATCAACTTCAATAATAATACAAATACTAACACTAAAGTCAATAATTATCCAATAGTTGGTAAAATTGATAAAAAAGACCTTGTTTATCTTCAAATTGATAAAGATCAGAAAATCAAGATTTCAAAAAAAAAAAAAAGCCTTTTTGATTGGATGGGAATGAATGAAGAAATACTAAGGCGTTCGATTTCAAATCTAAAACTTTTGTTCTTTGGCGAATTTGTGCTTCTTTATAATACATATAAAATGAATCCCTGGATAATCCCGGCCAAAGAACTTCTTTTCAATTTAAATGAAACTGTTAGTGAAAATAAAAACATTACTAAAAATCAAAAAGAGAATCCCTTAAAATTATCCAACGAAAATCAATCTATTAAATTAGAAAATAAGAATCAAGACAAAAAAGAATCCCTAGGTAAAAACAATTTTGAATTAAATATACAAAATAAGGAAACTCTTGAATCAATTTTCTCAACTCAAGAAAAAGATATTGAAGAAGATTCTGCAGGCTCAGATAGGAAAAAACGTCAAAAGAAAAAACAATATAAGAGCAGCACGGAAGCAGAACTTGATTTTGTCTTAAAAAGGTATTTACGTTTTCAATTGAGATGGAATAATTTTTTAAATCAAAAAATAACAAATAATATTAAAATATATTGTCTCTTGCTTAGATTGGTAAATCCAAAAGAAATTGCTATATCCTCTATACAAGGTGGAGAAACAAGTCTAGATATTCTGATGATTCAAAAAGATTTTACTCTTAGAGAATTGACGAAAAAAAGAATATTAATTATCGAACCTGTGCGTTTGTCTATAAAAAACGACGGTCAATTTTTGATGTATCAAACTCTAAATGTTTCATTGGTTCATAAGAGTGAGTACCAACTTAATCAAAGTTACCGAGAAAAACACTATATTGATCGAAACAATTACACTAATTATATTGTAAGACATCCAAATCAAAGAATAACTGAAAATCGAGATTATGGTTTAGTTATTCCTGAACGTATTTTTTCCACTAATTGGCGTAGGGAATTAATAATTCGAATTTGTTTCAATTCTAGGAATAGAAATCTTATTTTGAACAATTCAGTATTTTGCAATAACGTAAAAAACTATGATCAAGTTTTATATAAAAGTCAAAATTTTGATAGGGATAAAATTGAACTAATTCAATTAAAATCCTTTCTTTGGCCTACTTACCGATTAGAGGATTTATCTTGTATGAATCGATATTGGTTTGATACCAATAATGGAAGCCGTTTTAGTCTGTTAAGGATATATATGTATATATGGATCCCCCCTTGAAAATTCGTGAATGATGCATTTCTCATCTCATATATATCTTTCAGGTCTGTATTTATTATATGAAACCGGGGGTTGTACACACTCCTTGTATTACATTTCCATTCCAATACGATAAATCAATGCATGTATCCATATCCATTAGATAAATACGATAAATCAATGCCCATATCCATTAGATAAATAATTAGATATTCAATTAGTCCATTAGATAAATAATTAGATATTCAATTAGATCAAATATTAGATCAAATAGGAATAGGTCAAAAAGATGTTCTCTTTTATCTGTATAAATATCTATTTTTTTTTTTAATTATAAAATGAGAAAATGAATAGGATTATTTTTACTGATCAGTTAAATGGATTTTTGAATTTTAAAAAGGAAAAAAGAGTCGATTTTAACTTATGGTAAAAAAGAAAGTTATTTCGGTTATTTCAGAAGAAGAAAATCGGGGATCTATTGAATTTCAAGTCTTTCATTTCACCAATAAAATAAAAAGACTTACTTCACATTTGGAATTTCACAGAAAAGACTATTTATCGCAGCGGGGTCTACGGAAAATCTTAGGAAAACGACAACGGCTGTTGTCTTATTTGTCAAATAAAAAAAGAGTTTCTTATAAAGAATTAATGAATCAACTGGATATTCGGGAATCAAAAACGCGTTAATTTTTTCATTTAAAAAAACAATGAAAATTTTTTATTTTTATTGAATTTTTTTTTATCTAGAATTTAGACGAACTTCTTTTTGTTTTAAGCAGTTCATAAAAGAATGAATCGAGGAATAAACTATGAATGGAACAACTAAAAGAAAAGAGCATATGATAGTCAATATGGGACCTCATCACCCATCAATGCATGGTGTTCTTCGTCTTATTCTTACTCTAGATGGCGAAGATGTTATTGATTGTGAGCCAATATTGGGTTATCTGCACAGAGGGATGGAAAAAATTGCCGAAAACCGAACAGTTATACAATATTTGCCTTATGTAACACGTTGGGATTATTTAGCTACTATGTTTACAGAAGCAATAACCGTAAATGGACCCGAGCAGATGGTGAATATTCAAGTACCTAAAAGAGCCAGTTATATCAGAGTGATTATGTTAGAATTGAGTCGTATAGCTTCTCATCTGTTATGGCTTGGCCCCTTTATGGCAGATATTGGTGCACAGACTCCCTTTTTCTATATTTTCAGAGAAAGAGAATTAGTATATGATCTATTTGAAGCTGCCACCGGTATGAGAATGATGCACAATTATTTTCGTATCGGAGGAGTAGGGGCCGATCTCCCTTATGGATGGATAGATAAATGTTTGGATTTCTGTGATTATTTTTTAACCGCTGTTTCTGAATACCAAAAACTTATTACGCGAAATCCCATTTTTTTAGAACGAGTTGAGGGTGTAGGTATTATTGGTGCAGAAGAAGCAATAAATTGGGGTTTATCCGGACCGATGTTACGAGCTTGTGGAATTCAATGGGATCTTCGTAAAGTCGATCATTATGAATGTTATGACGAATTCGATTGGGAAATCAATTGGCAAAAAGAAGGAGATTCATTAGCGCGTTATCTAGTCCGAATCAGTGAAATGAAGGAATCTATCAAAATTGTTCAACAGGCCCTCGAAGGAATTCCAGGCGGTCCTTATGAGAATTTAGAAATACGTTGCTTTGATAGAGAACGGGATTCAGAATGGAATGATTTTGACTATCGCTTCATTAGTAAAAAAACCTCTCCTACTTTTGAATTACCGAAGCAAGAGCTTTATGTAAGAGTTGAAGCCCCAAAAGGGGAATTGGGAATTTATTTAATAGGGGATCAGAGTGGTTTTCCTTGGAGATGGAAAATTCGTCCCCCCGGTTTTATCAATTTGCAAATTTTTCCTCAGTTAGTTAAAAGAATGAAATTGGCGGATATTATGACAATACTAGGTAGCATAGATATCATTATGGGAGAAGTTGATCGTTGAAATGATAATTGATACAAGAGAAGTCCAAGATATCCACTCTTTTTCTACACTAGAATCTTTAAAAGAGATCTATGGGATCATAGGGCTGCTTTTACCTATTTTGATTCTTGTATTGGGAATCACAATAGGTGTACTTGTAATTGTGTGGTTAGAAAGAGAAATATCCGCCGGAATACAACAACGTATTGGACCGGAATACGCCGGTCCGTTGGGAATTCTTCAAGCGTTAGCAGATGGAACAAAACTGATTTTCAAAGAAAACCTTCTTCCGTCTAGAGGAGATGGTCGTTTATTCATTATCGGACCATCCATAGCAGTTATATCCATTTTCGTAAGTTATTCAGTAATTCCTTTTAGCTATCAACTTGTTTTATCCGATCTCAATATCGGTGTTTTTTTATGGATTGCTTTTTCAAGTATTGTTCCGATTGGACTTCTTATGTCAGGATATGGATCAAACAACAAATATTCCTTTTTAGGTGGTCTACGAGCCGCTGCTCAATCGATTAGTTATGAAATACCGTTGACTCTTTGTGTGTTATCAATATCTCTACGTGCGTGTCGTTATAACCTTTTCTTTAATTCTTTTTTGTAAGTAAAGAAGTTGAATAGGTATCTTCACTTTTTTATTCATCATTCAGGTTAAATTAACTAAATCAGATAGTTATATGAGTGAAAAAAAAACAGCTTCTAAATTAGCAGTAACAAGATTGAGTCTCATCTCCTAAGTACAAGAACGAAAAATAAAGTAAATTTAATATAAGCAAGACTTTTTATCCTTTACCCCATGGATTGGTTGATTAGTGATTAGTCATCCTGGCTTGAAGCGGGCTCAAAAGATCAACCGTATATAGTTTTCACTATTCTTTATATGTATTACTAGAACGGAGGGTTCGACAAAAATGAGTGGATGGTTAGGAACACAAAAATACATAAAAGATTAGTAATAGAAATTTTTATGTCAATTTTCAAAACGAAAATGTTTGGATAACATAAAAAGAACAATAATTGGGGCTTTCAATTTGTAGAAATAATCAAGCAGTACTCCTCACGATTGCAATCCAGAGTATGCTCCTACTCACAGATTAAAAAACGACTATCCGAAACGAAATAATCTTTTCTTGTTTTGAACTCCCTCTTTGAAAGAAGAATATGAACGAAAATTCATAGAGATCAATAAATAGCCTGCATTATTAAGACACTCATCTAATCTCTGATTTTTTTTTCATAATAATCAAAAAAAGATGGCTATTGATATTCATAGAAAGAGTATTTTATTAATAAGTTATTACTCAACAAAGAAAAATTCAAATTATTAAAGGACGAGATTAATTCATAAGTGCTTTTTGAGTTATTATATCTATATCATTCTGGCATACAGAATTTCATCGGTCTAATTTTTGACCTTCCGGCGGGTGTTGATTCTATCTATATTTTGATCCCAAATAAAATCTATCACGATAAAAAATATCAACCCGGTCCTTAGATTTCTTGATGGCCGTCAAGGAGCCGTATGAGGTGAAAATCTCATGTACGGTTCTGAACTAGCGATGGGAACAGTGATGTTCCCACCGACTATTATTATCTAATAGTTCAAGTACAGTTGATATAGTTGAGGCGCAATCCAAATATGGGTTTTTAGGATGGAATTTGTGGCGTCAACCTATAGGGTTTATCATTTTTCTAATTTCTTCCCTAGCAGAATGTGAGAGATTGCCTTTTGATTTACCCGAAGCAGAGGAAGAATTAGTAGCAGGTTATCAAACCGAATATTCGGGTATCAAATTTGGATTATTTTATGTTGCTTCCTATCTCAATCTATTAGTTTCGTCGTTATTTGTAACAATTCTGTACTTGGGTGGTTGGAATATCTTTATTCCGTCCGTATTTTTTTATGATCGAGTTGAAATAAATAAAGTAGGTAGGGTCTTTAGAATGACAATTGGTATTTTTATTACTTTAGCTAAAACTTATTTGTTCGTGTTCATTTCTATCACAACAAGATGGACTCTACCGAGACTAAGAATGGACCAACTATTAAATCTTGGATGGAAATTTCTTTTACCCATTTCTCTTGGTAATTTATTATTAACAACCTCTTCTCAACTCCTTTCACTCTAAACGAAAAAAGAATATGATATTCTATATTTCTCACTTCTCATCAAACAAGAAAAAGAAACAAACATAAGATTATTTATAGATCTTTACAATATGTTCCCGATGGTAACTGGGTTCATAAATTATGGCCAACAAGCAATACGGGCGGCAAGGTACATTGGTCAAGGATTCATCATTACCTTATCCCATGCAAATCGTTTACCTGTAACTATTCAATATCCTTATGAAAAGTTAATTACATCGGAGCGTTTCCGTGGACGAATCCATTTTGAATTTGATAAATGCATAGCTTGTGAAGTATGTGTTCGTGTATGTCCTATAGATCTACCCGTTGTTGATTGGAAATTGGAAACTGGTATGCGAAAAAAACGCTTGCTTAATTACAGTATTGATTTCGGAATTTGTATATTTTGTGGAAATTGCGTTGAGTATTGTCCAACAAATTGTTTATCAATGACTGAAGAATATGAGCTTTCCGCTTATGATCGTCACGAATTGAATTATAATCAAATCGCATTAGGTCGGTTACCGATGTCAGTAATTAACGATTATACAATTCGAACAATTTTGAATTATCCTCAAATAAAAAATGCATTTCATGATTAAAGAATGATTAAAGAGTAATTACTAATTACTATAGTAATGTATAGTCAGGTTCAATTTTATCTAATTGAAAGGAATCGTTCCTTATTTTTTTTTTTTGCTCACTATAACTTGAAATTGCAATTAATTGTTGATTAGTTAGTGAGAAGTGCAAATCAATTTGGATTGAAAATAGAATTTAATAATCTCTCTATTTATTTAGAAATAGTTTCCAGCTAACTTTTCTACTTGGTTTGGCGTAAGGGAGAACAAGATATTGGTATAGTAATTGGACCTAGACGTAATTCAAATCCATTAGAAACACCATTCCATTTTAATTGAATTCAATTAGAAGCATATCATAAAAAAAGAAAAAATTTCCTGGTCAGGTCAATAAAATCATGAAAAACATTTCAATTTTTTTATCTTGTATATAGAATGGATTTGCCTGGACCAATACATGATTTTCTTTTAGTTTTTCTGGGATCAGGTCTTCTATTAGGAGGTATAGGAGTGGTATTACTTACCAATCCAATTTATTCGGCTTTTGCATTGGGATTGGTTCTTGTTTGCATATCGTTATTTTATATTTTATCAAACTCTCATTTTGTAGCGGCTGCACAGCTCCTTATTTATGTCGGAGCTATAAACGTTTTAATTTTATTTGCTGTCATGTTCATGAATGGTTCAGAATATTATAAAGATTTCGATCTTTGGACTGTTGGGAATGGGATTACTTCGTTGGTTTGTACAAGTATTTTCATCGCCATAATTACCACGATTCTCGATACGTCTTGGTACGGAATTATTTGGACGACAAAATCAAACCAAATTATCGAACAAGATTTGATAGGGAATAGTCAACAAATTGGAATTCATTTATCAACGGATTTTTTTCTTCCATTTGAACTCATTTCAATAATTCTTTTAGTTGCTTTGATAGGTGCAATTGTTGTTGCCCGTCAATGAGAAATCTTTCTAACTATATAAGAACAATCGAAATTGAAATTTTCTCGCTCTTATCAAATCCATTTAGCTTTCATTTTTGAATTCTATTTCAATATTGATCTTTTTCTTTTTCTATCTTACAAAAAAAAAAAGAATATATTCTTTTTTTTTCTACTTGTTCTATTATAGTTAAGCGAAAGCCTTGGTTTATTGTTCATGGCGAAATGATTCAAAATTGATAAGGAGCTGATCAATGATACTCGAACATGCACTTGTTTTGAGTGCCTATTTATTTTCGATTGGTATCTATGGATTGATCACGAGTCGAAATATGGTTAGGGCTCTTATGTGTTTGGAACTTATCCTGAATGCAGTTAATATAAATTTCGTAACATTTTCGGATTTGTTTGATAGTCGACAATTACAAGGAGATATTTTCTCTATTTTTGTTATAGCTATTGCCGCAGCCGAAGCGGCTATTGGGTTAGCTATTGTTTCATCAATTTATCGTAATAGAAAATCAACTCGTATCAATCAATCGAATTTATTGAATAAATAAGTACTACTAATTTCATTTATTTTAAAAATTCGAATATTCATCAATTATTTAATACTAAATTTAATACTAAATGTAAAAATGTAAGAAATCAAAGTATCTTAGCCAACCCAGGAGTCGCGATCCATAATTCGATTGATTATTAAAATAATGATAAAATCATTGATTCATCTGGTATATAAATATATGATTTATATATAAGTTTACTAAATCGAAGATTTATGATATTCAAAAAATGAGAGATCCAATGTCACATTCAGTAAAGATTTATGATACATGTATAGGATGTACTCAGTGTGTCCGAGCCTGCCCAACCGATGTATTAGAAATGATCCCTTGGGATGGATGTAAGGCTAAGCAAATTGCTTCTGCTCCACGAACGGAGGACTGTGTTGGTTGTAAGAGATGTGAATCCGCTTGCCCAACGGATTTTTTGAGCGTGAGGGTTTATTTATGGCATGAAACAACTCGAAGCATGGGTCTAGCTTATTAATATAATAAGTTTCAGAAAAAACTACTTTAAACAAACTGAATTTTCAATTTTTTTTTTAAATACAATTGATTTTTTTTATCGACAAAAAAACCCGTTCTTTGTTCGAGAACGGGTTTTGGGGTCTAATTCTATCTTGTCTTTACCACGAATTATTTTCCTTGGTTAACAATAATTGTAGGTTTACCAATATTAGGGGGTTCTTTAATTTTCTTTCTACCTCATAGGGGAAATAAGGTAATAAGGTGGTATACCATATCCATTTCTATTTTTGAACTCCTTTTAACGACCTATACATTCTGTTATCATTTCCAATTGACCGACCCATTAAATCAACTAGCAGAGGATTATAAATGGATTAATTTTTTTGATTTTAACTGGAGATTGGGAATAGATGGTCTTTCGATAGGAACCATTTTACTGACGGGATTTATAACCACTTTAGCTACTTTAGCAGCCTGGCCGGTTACTCGGGATTCCCGATTGTTCCATTTCCTGATGTTAGCAATGTACAGCGGTCAAATAGGATCATTTTCTTCTCACGATCTTTTACTTTTTTTTCTCATGTGGGAGTTCGAATTAATTCCCGTTTATTTACTTCTATTGATATGGGGAGGACAGAAACGTCTGTATTCAGCTACAAAATTCATTTTATACACTGCGGGGGGGTCTATTTTTCTATTAATAGGCGTTTTTGGTATTGGCTTATATGGTTCGAATGAACCAACATTAAATTTTGAAATATTAGCTAACCAATCGTATCCTGTAGCACTAGAATTACTATTTTATACTGGATTTTTTATTGCTTTTGCAGTCAAATTACCGATCATACCCTTACATACATGGTTACCAGACACCCACGGGGAGGCACATTACAGTACTTGTATGCTTCTAGCTGGAATTTTATTAAAAATGGGAGCATATGGTTTGGTTCGGATCAATATGCAATTATTCCCTCATGCTCATTCTATATTTTCCCCCTGGTTGATTATAGTAGGTGCAATACAAATAATCTATGCAGCTTCAACATCTCCCGGTCAACGTAATTTAAAAAAAAGAATAGCCTATTCCTCCGTATCTCATATGGGGTTCATAATTATCGGAATTGGAGCGATAACCGATACGGGACTCAATGGAGCCCTTTTACAAATGATTTCTCACGGATTTATTGGTGCTGCTCTTTTTTTCTTGGCAGGAATGACGTATGATAGAATACGTCTTGTTTATCTCGACAACATGGGTGGAATGGCGATTTTCCTTCCAAAAATATTCACACTGTTCAGTATCTTATCAATGGCTTCTCTTGCATTACCCGGCATGAGTGGTTTTGTTGCCGAATTGATAGTCTTTTTTGGAATAATTACCAGCCAACAATATTTTTTAATTCCAAAAATACTAATTACTCTTCTAATGGCAATTGGAATGATATTAACTCCTATTTATTTATTATCGATGTTACGTCAAATGTTCTATGGATACAAGATTTTGAATGTGCAAAACTCTTATTTTTTTGATTCTGGGCCGAGAGAACTATTTATTTTAATCTCTATTCTTCTCCCAATAATAGGTATTGGTATTTATCCGGATTTCATTCTCTCACTCTCAGTTGAGAAGGTCGAAGCTATTATATCTACATATTTTTATCGATCGTTTTCATGAATAAAACAAGAAAAAATGAAGAATTCTATTCTTTCTTTTTCGTTTTGCAATTTTACAATGAAAAAAAAAAAAAAAATTAACTAAAGTCAAACTGAATTGAAATTTTGACTAGATGGATTTATTTTTGTGAGAACCTTTTGAATCAATTAGTGTAGTGATTCAAATGGTTCTCGACATCTTCCCTGAAGTATGGAGTTTTTTTTTCTTATATTCTTTAACTTAATATTTAATAATTTAGTATTTCAAATTTGAATTTTATTATCATTTTTTCGAAAATGTTTTATGTTTCAATTTGTTATTTGTTTTTCAATTTGATTTCATGTTAATGAAAATTAAAGGAACCATAACTATGTAACCCTATTCCTAATAAATTTACCCAAAAATAGCATATCCAAATTATAAGAAAGCCCATAGAAGCCACAATCGCGCAATTTAGACTTTTGAACTTTTTTTTATTTGTTCGAGTATGTAAATAAATTGCAAATATAATCCAAGTAATAAATGACCAAGTTTCTTTTGGGTCCCAATTCCAATATGATCCCCATGCCTCATTAGCCCATACTGATCCTGAAAGAATCCCGATGTTTAAAAAGATAAACCCTAGACTAATAATACGATAACTCCACTGATCTAATTGTTGAATTAGTTGAGCTCTGTAATAATTTCTCGCAGAACAAGAGAAGTTGTTTATTAATACATTCCGCTTTTCATCCATATATTGGATCTTGTTAAATGAAAATGACTCGTTTACAAAATTTTTCAAAAGATTTTGAAATGAAAATGAAATGACTAAAAGAGCTACTGATAATAATGATCCACATAAAAGAGCTGCATAGCCCAATATCATCATACTTACGTGCATCATTAACCACTGGGATTGAAGCGCGGGTACTAATATTACAGATTGATGTATTTCGGTTAAAAGACCTGAAGTGGTAAAGCCGTGTAGAAAAATTGTACTTGGCGAGGTTATTACGCTTAAATAATTGATATGTTTTTTTAAATATGGAACGATAGAAATAAGGGAGAAACTCCATGAAAGAAAAATGAATGATTCATATAAATCACTTAATGGGAAATGCCCCGAATAAATCCAACGAGTGATTAATAATCCCGTTATACAGAAAAAAGTAGCTATAATTCCTTTTTCTGACGAAAAATAGAGTCCTACGATTTCATCAACGGATAAAATTATCAAAAAAATTGTAATTACAATTGAAACGATCGAAAATGATATATGAGTTAATATATGTTCTAAGGTGGAAAATATCATAAAAATTCTCAAATAAAAAAAGTATAGAAAATGATACGGAATCCAATCTGGAATTGCCTTTATTATATATAGAACTTATTGTCTTTCTTTTCGAAGACAGCCTGCCGCCACTCGGACTCGAACCGAGATGCTCTAGCACTGCTTCCTAAGAGCAGCGTGTCTACCGATTTCACCATAGCGGCGTACGCGAAATAATAATAAGCTTTTTTTATTTAGTTGTCGAGATTGAAATTCAAAAAGTTAATTAAATTAATGACAAAAAATTCCTTTCGTTTTACTCCATATTGAAACATTCCAAAATATTACCATAATTCAATTATTAAAATGGCTATTCGAAATTCAAGTAGCTTGATGGGGAAAATAAGAATCCCCATCGGGAAAGACTACAATAAAAAAAATACCATTTTTTTATTATTTATATTATTTAATATAAGTTTGATTATTGGATTGTTGCACAAAAAAACTTTTTGAATTATCCGTAGAAATAGATTTCGCTAATGAAAAAGCCTTCAATACTGTAAAATAGGCTTTTCTTTTCCAAATATTCTTACGAATATGTTTTTTTGATATAGAAGTACGTTTTTTTGGAACTGCCATGAAAAAATTAATTTTAAAAAATTGTTTTTTTATCTAGTTGAATGTGAAAGACATTTATTGTTCAAACAATTTCATTTATTTTTCAATTTTTTTTTTATCTTGATTCCATTCAATCCAACTAAATATCTGACAAGACACAAAAGAGAAATAACGAAGTTTTTATATATCTATGTTTATTTTTGTCGTGTTTTATATTTATATCCGTATCAAAATAGAATCAAAGGTGAAAAAAGGAATCCTTGCTCATTGATTTTGATCCATGGTAGGTATCGAAAGAAAAATGTTGGATATTCTATTTCGACAATTCAAAAATAATTCCATGTGTTTTAAAGTCTATTTTAAAAAATAGAAAATACATATAAAAATTCAAAAAAAAAAATAGAATAAAATAGAATTCTAATATTCTATATATAATATATATAGAATTCTAATTTCTATAGAATTCTATAGAATAGAGTTAATATAAAGAAGAATAGAGTTAATATAAAGAAAAAATAGTATTATAGTATTAGTATTTTTAGTTAATTTTTTATTTTTATTTCATTTTCGATTGCACTATTAGCCTGATCCTATTTATTCTAACTTCCTTCTTCCTCTGAATATTCGAAGGAGTTGAGAAAGAATAATTCAGAATAAAATAAGAATAAAAGATAAAAGGTTTTTTTATGGACTATACATATCCCTATTCATGGATTATACCTCTCATTCCACTTCCCATTCCTATGTTAATAGGAGTTGGACTTATCATTTTTCCAATGGCAACAAAAAATCTTCGACGTATGTGGTCCTTTCCTAATATCTTTCTACTAAATGGAGTTATGCTCCTTTCGGTCTATCTATCTATTCAGCAAATGAATAAAAGTTCTATCTATCAATATGTATGGTCTTGGACAATTAATAATGATTTTTCTTTAGACTTCGGTTACTTAATAGATTCGCTTGCTTCGATTATGGTAATATTAATTAGTACGGTTGGAATTCTGGTTCTTTTTTATAGTGACAATTATATGTATCATGATCAGGGATATTTGAGATTTTTTTCTTATATGAGTTTTTTCACTACCTCCATGTTGGGATTAGTTACTAGTGTGAATTTGATACAAATTTATATTTTTTGGGAATTAGTTGGAATGTGTTCTTATCTATTAATAGGTTTTTGGTTCACACGACCTATTGCGGCGAATGCTTGTCAAAAAGCCTTTGTAACGAATCGTGTAGGCGATTTTGGTTTATTATTAGGGATTTTGGGACTTTATGCTATAACGGGTAGTTTCGAATTTAGAGATTTATTTGAAATAGTAAATAAATTAGTTTCTAATAACGAGGTAAATTTTGTATTTCTTACTTTGTGTGCCTTGCTTTTATTTACAGGTGCAGTTGCCAAGTCTTCTCAATTCCCCCTTCACGTATGGTTACCCGATGCCATGGAAGGTCCCACTCCTATTTCGGCTCTTATACATGCCGCTACTATGGTCGCAGCAGGTATTTTTCTTGTAGCTCGCCTCCTTCCTCTTTTTATAATTATACCTCATATAATGAATTTGATTTCTTGGATAGGTATAGTAACACTACTATTCGGAGCTACTTTATCCCTTGCTCAAAAAGATATTAAAAGAAGTTTGGCGTATTCTACGATGTCCCAACTGGGTTATATGATGTTAGCTTTAGGAATGGGATCATATCAGGCGGCTTTATTTCATTTGATTACTCATGCTTATTCGAAAGCATTGTTGTTTTTAGGATCCGGATCTATTATTCATTCAATGGAAGCTATTGTTGGATATTCTCCCGATAAAAGTCAGAATATGGTTCTTATGGGAGGGTTGAAAAAGCATGTACCAATTACAAAAACTGCTTTTTTAATAGGTACGCTTTCTCTTTGTGGTATTCCACCTCTCGCTTGTTTTTGGTCCAAAGACCAAATTCTTAACGA